GTGACTGCGGCGCGCCTATCGCCCCGGCACGGCACTCTAAAATGCATGTTAGGTTGAGCAAGAATACTGCGACTAGGGAGACGAAGAATGGAATTGAAGGCATAGTCTCAATAAAAAGAATTGAACACCATGGCGGATTTGGATGGAGTCTCGCAGAAACCTATTAGAGTAAGATAGGTTTCTTGAGCAAATCCTTTAATCGTGGGAGGAAAGGGCAGAAAAGTGAGCCCACCCCAGGCAAACCCACTTCTCGTTATCTTGTTCCTGGTCAAGTTCCCGTATCCGCTCCTTACTCCAATCCTCCCCATCAAATTAAAGTAACGTAAGGAAGGGCCACTCTCAATTGAATAAGCGTATCAAAGAGAATGAGGTCTAGCGCCCCGGAATACCATCGAGAAAGAGCAATAGAACAAGGTGGGAATAAGATATAACAAATGGGTAGGATAACCAAGGGCAATTCAATCGCTTTATGAGAGAATCGGTATACTTTCTGCGTAGGCAGGCCCAGCGGTATCCAATCAATGTAGTCGGCGGAACAAAGGAAAGAGGAATGGGAGAAGTTTTAGAGGAAAATCTAAGTACCAAGAGGGAAATGGAGCTCGAATCCATAGCATTCTCCACGCACCCACCATTCGTTAGCAGCGACCTTACCACGCATCATTACCACCAGCCATTTCACTCGAATCTGTAGTAAGCAGTATCCTTCGCAACTAGAGGATAAATTGGATTCTTTTTTGTCTTTTTATTGGCATCAACAACCTTAAGAACCATAGGTGCACCAACCGATTGAGAGATTGGAGTGCAGTGACCGTACCCGAGATAGATCTGAACCAACGGTTGCGGAGAATAGGTGCAACGGGGAATCATGGGAATAACAAGAGGGTACGTAGGGATGCTTTCAAAGCTGACCAAGCTCCTTTTTCTAACGATTGAAAAAAGAAATCGGCCGGTGTTCTTCCCAACTGCTCCAATAAACGTGCCTACACCCCATTCCGTCTGGAGAATGATATGATTGACCGAGAGTACTTATGAAACCCGGCACTGAACTAATGGTTTTATCTGCGACCTCCTGAACTGTTCGTATCGCTCTCTTCGGTTAAAAAAGGCTATGATGAAACTTCGGATCGGCTTCCTAGCGTACGGAATACGGAATGGATTCCAAAGCCCCTCTGTTTTAGCTTAGACTAACGGCACCGATTCCTAGTGCTATAACAGAAACAGCCATTAACGCGCAAATGAAAGCCCTCACAACACTCGATACCTGCAACTGCTCCCGCTTATGGTAGTAGATAAACAGGTGGACATGTATCTGCCTGCTGCTGGTAGATTGACTGCTTTATATGGACCTGGGGCTGCAACTGAGGGTAGTGCTTGGGAATGCTACTCTAGCTCTAGCTCCCCTTACTAGATCAAATAAGGCACCTACGAACCGCTAAAGAGAGTTTCTCTCTCCCTCCCCCCTATACTTTAAAGCGAAGCGGGACTTGTTTCTCTCTCTCGTCTCGGCTTCTTCAACTACTCTTTCCGCAAGCCCTATGTTGTAAGGGATGGAAAGTGCAATCGCCAAAGCCGGCTATTCGGAAAGCAAGGAGGTCTTTCTCTGCTCCTTTCTTCCCCAACAATAGTTTCGGCAGACTCTGCTTTCGACAACCGGGAAAACTTCTTCCTAAAAAGAAATGGTTGCCAGTAGTATGGTAGCCATGTGATTGGTATAAGCCGAAAAGACATGTTTAATAAGAGTTGTCTGCCACTGAGGCTAAGCCCTATTTGAGACTAAGGCAGGCTCCTTTTGACTGCATTTTTTCCTGCTTTCCTTGCGCCCCTTCCAACTAGTTATAGATTGTCTTAATGCCTATAAACTGGGACCAAGCCAAGTAAGTCCGTAGATCATCTGTTAATCCTTTTTTGAATCCCAGTTTTCTTAGTATCCGTCGTCGTCTGGGGTTTTTTTAACATGACCAAAGTATACAAAATGTTTTCCCCCCGGGGAAACAAGGAAAAAAGAAAGTTTTGAAGCCTCGAACGATTGGCGCTTTGCTCTCTATCTGGCTTTGTTCTTATTACAGTGTTATCTGCAACCAGCCAGCAAGTAGAGATATGGAGAGAGGGGACAGCTTTGTCGCGGACCTTTCTTTGGTTTCTTTTATGAACTCCACTGGTCGTCCATGGATTATAGGTGCTATCCATTGTATATAAATAAACTTTCGTATCCTACTCCGAAAATCCAATTTTCCTTAAGCATATAGAAACCTATTATTCAAATTTTCATATGTTGCTGGTTTGGCGAGTTTAGTGATCATGGCTGGCTCACCTGATCTATCAGCTGAGTAGTAAGCATCCTTGGGATAATCATCAATATCTCTTCCTATCCAAATGAGATTAGGAGGACGCCTTTTTTAAAGAGCCAGCCTGTCTTTCAATAGATTGGCAATTACCTTAGTCATTCTCTTATACAGTGTAGTTTCTATAGCAATGGGCCTCGGTCTAGTGAGGTTTTGCT